TTAAAAATAAGCTAAAATAAGCTTTTGGGTTCATACCTCAAATATAAAGGATAAACCTTTTTTTTAAAAAAAATAAAGTGCCTGATAAAAGGATTATTCTGATAGGATAAATAATGTAGATTTCTACCTTTATTATATTTTATAGAATTAAACTATATCTAATAATATCAAAAATTATTGTGCATCTTACACTAAAATATAATTTTTAATATTAAAATAAAAAATTGTTAATTTTTTAAAATTATATATTTATATAATTATTTTATATTTATTTTTTATTTAATTCAAATAAAATATTTTTTATATTTATTTTAATTTTTAGTACTCTTATTTCAATTTCTGCAAATTCTTGATTTGGATGTTGAATTGGATTAGAAATCAACTTATTAAGATTTATCCCCCTAATCTCAAATTCTAACAATCTTTTATCTTCCGAAGCTTCATTAAAATATTTTTTAACACAATCTATTGCATCAATAAATTTCTTATTTTCAATTTTAATTAAATTTATTTTGATAAAAAATTTTGAAATAAATAATTTTATTTCAATTATAATTAATTCTTCTTTATTAATAAAAATAGGTTCAGCCCCCTTTCATTTCTGATTTCCTAATATTTCAGAAGGATTATCTTGATTTAATAATTTTATTTTAATAAGATGACAGAAAATTTCCCCATTAATTTTACTTTCTTATTATTTCAATATAAATTATATATATATAATTATTATCTTAAATGTAATTATTGGAGCCATTGGAGGAATAAATCAAACATCTCTACGAAAATTAATGGCATTTTCTTCAATTAATAACCTAGGATGAATAATTTTTTCTTTTATAATTAGAAATAACTTATGAATTTTTTATTTTGCTATATATTCCATTCTAATTAGAATTATATTTTTTTTATTTTATAATTTAAATATATTTTTTATTAATCAATTATATATTAATAATATAAATTTTATAATTAAATTAAATTTATTTATTAATTTTTTATCATTAGGAGGATTACCCCCTTTCATTGGATTTTTACCAAAATGAATTATTATCAATTTCTTAATAATCAATAAATTTTATTTATTAACTTTAATTATAGTAATAAGAAGATTAATTACTATTTACTTTTATATTCGAATTATTTATTCTTCATTTTTATTTAATTATTTTAAAATAAAATGATTCAAAATATTTCTTAAAAATAATTTTATAAATTTAATTAATTTTATTTCTATAATTTCTATTATAGGAATAATTTTTAGAACCTTTTTATTTTTATAATTTAATATAAGGTTTTAAGTTAATTAAACTAATAATCTTCAAAATTATTTATAAAGAAAGAAATATTCTTTAAGCCTTAGTAAATAATTTACCCCTTAAAATTTGCAATTTTATATCATTATTGAATATAAGACTTAATAAAAAAGAATATTTCTTGTTAATAAATTTACAATTTATCGCTTAAACCTCAGCCATTTTATTTTATTTTTAATTAGCGAAAATGACTTTATTCAACAAATCATAAAAATATTGGAACATTATATTTTATTTTTGGTATTTGAGCAGGAATAGTTGGAACTTCTTTAAGATTATTAATTCGAGCTGAATTAGGTAATCCAGGTTCTCTAATTGGAGACGATCAAATTTACAATACAATTGTAACAGCCCATGCCTTCATTATAATTTTTTTTATAGTAATGCCTATTATAATTGGAGGATTTGGTAATTGATTAGTACCTTTAATACTTGGAGCTCCTGATATAGCTTTCCCCCGAATAAATAATATGAGTTTCTGACTTTTACCACCCTCATTAACACTTTTAATTTCTAGAAGTATCGTAGAAAATGGAGCAGGAACTGGATGAACAGTTTACCCCCCTCTCTCATCAAACATCGCTCATAGAGGAAGATCAGTTGATTTAGCTATTTTTTCATTACATTTAGCTGGAATTTCTTCTATTTTAGGAGCAATTAATTTTATTACAACAATTATTAATATACGAATTAATAATTTATCTTTCGATCAAATGCCTTTATTTGTTTGAGCTGTAGGAATTACAGCATTCTTATTATTATTATCTTTACCAGTATTAGCAGGTGCAATTACAATATTATTAACAGACCGAAACTTAAATACATCTTTTTTTGACCCTGCTGGAGGGGGTGACCCCATTCTTTATCAACATTTATTTTGATTTTTTGGGCACCCTGAAGTTTATATTCTTATTTTACCTGGATTTGGAATAATTTCTCATATTATTTCTCAAGAAAGAAATAAAAAAGAAACATTTGGATGTTTAGGAATAATTTATGCTATAATAGCAATTGGATTATTAGGATTTATTGTTTGAGCTCATCATATATTTACTATTGGGATAGATATTGATACTCGAGCATATTTTACTTCAGCAACTATAATTATTGCTGTTCCAACAGGAATTAAAATTTTTAGATGATTAGCAACTTTACATGGAACCCAAATTAATTATAGACCTTCAATTTTATGAAGATTAGGATTTGTATTTTTATTTACTGTGGGAGGTTTAACAGGAGTAATCTTAGCTAATTCATCAATTGATATTACCTTACATGATACATATTATGTAGTAGCTCATTTTCATTATGTTTTATCAATAGGAGCAGTATTTGCTATTATAGGAGGATTTATTCACTGATATCCTTTATTTTCAGGATTGTCTCTAAATCCCTTTTTACTAAAAATTCAATTTTTTATCATATTTTTAGGTGTAAATCTAACCTTTTTCCCTCAACATTTTTTAGGATTAGCTGGAATACCTCGACGATATTCTGATTATCCAGACTCTTATATTTCTTGAAATTTAATTTCTTCATTAGGATCTTATATTTCCCTTTTAGCTGTAATAATAATTTTAATTATTATTTGAGAATCAATAATTTATCAACGAATTGCTCTTTTCTCTTTAAATATACCCTCATCAATCGAATGATATCAAAATTTACCCCCAGCTGAACATTCATATAATGAATTACCAATTTTAAGAAACTTCTAATATGACAGAAATATGTGATGGATTTAAACCCCATTTATAAAAGATTTTATTCTTTTTTTTAGAAATGGCAACTTGATCAAATCTTAATTTACAAAATGGAGTTTCACCATTAATAGAACAAATTATTTTTTTTCATGATCATACATTAATTATTTTAATTATAATTACTATTTTAGTTGGTTATTTAATATTAAATTTATTTTATAATAAATATATTAACCGATATTTACTTGAAGGTCAAATAATTGAATTAATTTGAACTATTTTACCAGCTATTACACTAATTTTTATTGCATTACCATCATTACGATTATTATATTTATTAGATGAACTAAATAATCCATTAATTACTTTAAAATCAATTGGTCATCAATGATATTGAAGATATGAATATTCTGATTTTCATAATATTAATTTTGATTCATATATAATTCCATCTAATGAATTACCACTAAATAATTTCCGCCTACTTGATGTAGATAATCGAATTATTTTACCTATAAATAATCAAATTCGAATTTTAGTTACTGCTACAGATGTTATTCATTCATGAACTATTCCATCATTAGGAGTTAAAGTAGATGCTAATCCAGGACGATTAAATCAAACTAATTTTTTTATCAATCGTCCTGGAATTTTTTATGGTCAATGTTCTGAAATTTGTGGTGCAAATCATAGATTCATACCTATTGTAATCGAAAGAATTTCAATTATAAATTTTATTAATTGAATTAATAATTATTCATCATTAGATGACTGAAAGCAAGTACTGGTCTCTTAAACCATTTTATAGTAAATTAGCAATTACTTCTAATGAAATTTATTAATATAAAGAATTAGTTAATTTATAACATAATTATGTCAAATTTAAATTATTACTTAAGTAATATTCTTTTATCCCTCAAATAATACCAATTAATTGAATTATTTCATTATTTTTTTTTATTTGTATTTACATTTTGTTTAATATTATAAATTATTATATTTATTACCCTAATACAAATATTAATATAATAAATAACAATAAATTAACATTAATTAAAAATAATTTTAATTGAAAATGATAAGAAATTTATTTTCTATTTTTGATCCTACAACTAATTTATTTAATTTATCTATTAATTGAATAAGAACTATTCTAGGAATTATATTTCTCCCTTATTCATTTTGATTAATCCCTAATCGCCATCATATTTTTTGAAATTTTATTTTAAATAAATTACATAATGAATTTAAAATTTTATTAAAAAATAATTATTTTAATGGATCTACAATCATTTTTATTTCATTATTTTCATTTGTATTATTTAATAACTTTTTAGGTCTATTCCCTTATATTTTTACTAGAACAAGTCATTTAACCTTAACATTATCTATTTCTTTACCTTTATGATTAAGTTTTATATTATATGGATGAATTAATAATTACCAACATATATTTATTCATATAATTCCTCAAGGAACACCAACAATTTTAATACCTTTTATAGTTTTAATTGAAACTATTAGAAATATTATCCGCCCTGGAACTTTAGCTGTACGATTAACAGCTAATATAATTGCTGGACATTTATTAATAACATTATTAAGTAATACTGGACCTAATTTATCTTATTTTTTTATCATAATATTAATTTTAATTCAAATTTTATTATTAATTTTAGAATCTGCAGTAGCAGTAATTCAATCTTATGTAATTACTATTTTAAGAACTTTATATTCTAGAGAAGTTAATTAATTTAATGAAAAATAATTTTAATTTTCATCCATATCATTTAGTAGATTTTAGACCATGACCATTAACAGGAGCTATTGGAGTTTTAACCTTAGTAACTGGTATAGTAAAATGATTTCATAATTTTAATATAAATTTATTAATTTTAGGATATTTAATTACAATTTTAACAATATTCCAATGATGACGAGATATTTGCCGAGAAGGAACATTTCAAGGTAAACATACAATTTTAGTAACTAAAGGATTACGATGAGGAATAATTTTATTTATTGTTTCAGAAATCTTTTTTTTTATTTCCTTTTTTTGAGCATTTTTTCATAGAAGTTTATCCCCTAATATTGAAATTGGATCAATATGACCTCCTACTGGAATTTATTCATTTAATCCTTTCCAAATTCCATTATTAAATACAATTATTTTAATTAGATCAGGAGTTACAGTAACTTGAGCTCATCATGCATTAATAGAAAGAAATTATACTCAAACTATTCAAAGTTTATTTATCACAATCTTTTTAGGAATTTACTTTACTATCCTTCAAGCTTATGAATATTTAGAAGCTCCATTTTCTATTGCAGATAGAATTTATGGATCTACATTTTTTATAGCAACAGGATTCCATGGTCTTCATGTAATTATTGGAACTATTTTTCTATTTGTGTGCTTTATCCGACAATTAAATAAACACTTTTCAAATAATCACCACTTTGGATTTGAAGCAGCAGCTTGATATTGACATTTTGTAGATGTTGTTTGACTTTTTCTTTATATTTCTATTTATTGATGAGGAAATTAATTTATTTTAATTATTTATTCATATTTTAATTATAATAATTTATTTATTTAATTATACTTATAATTTATATAATATATTTAGTATATTTGATTTCCAATCAAAAAGTTTAATATTCATTAATATAAATAATTATTTTAATAACTAATATTTTAATTTTAATTTTTATTATTTCTAATATTATAATAATTTTATCAATCATTTTATCAAAAAAATCATTTATAGATCGAGAAAAATGTTCACCTTTTGAATGTGGATTTGATCCAAGATCTTCAGCTCGAATTCCATTTTCTCTTCATTTTTTTTTAATTACCGTAATTTTTCTTATTTTTGATGTAGAAATTGCATTAATTTTTCCAATTGTTATTACTTTTAAATTAACAAATATTTTTATTAATATAAAAATTAGATTTTTCTTTATTTGTATTTTATTAGTAGGTTTATATCATGAATGAAATCAAAATATATTAAATTGAACTAACTAAGGATTATAGTTTATTTATAAAACATTTAATTTGCAATTAAAAAATATTGATATTATTCAATTTATCTTAAATAAGAAGCAAAAAATTGCATTTAATTTCGACTTAAAAGTTAGAGTAAATATACTCCTTATTTATTAATTGAAACCAAATAGAGGTATATCACTGTTAATGATAAAATTGAATTTTTTATTCCAATTAAATAATTAAATAAATAAAATATAATAATTATTTAATAAATATAACATGAAATATAATATTTAAAATTAAGCTGCTAACTTAATTTTTAGTGGTTAAATTCCATTAATATTTCTTTTCTACAATTTTTAAAAAATCTTAATCTTAACTTATTTTTAATTTTAAATTATTATTTATTATTTATATAGTTTAAACATTAAAACATTACATTTTCATTGTAAAATTAAAAAATTTTTTTTTTATAAATATTAAAATATAAAATTATTTTATTAATTATCATTTTTTTATATATATATATATATATATATATATTATTTATATATTAATTTTAAATAATTTTTATAACTTATTTAATATTACAAAAATTATTTTATATTTAAAGATTTAATTAATCTCCTTAATATCTTCAATATTACACTCTAATTTATAAGCTATTTAAATAAATAATATTTATAAATAATATTATAATAATAATTATTATTCAAATAATAAATCTAAATAAATAAATTTTTAAATTATTTATTTGAAAAATATTATAGAAAATTGAATATTTTTTTAAAATAATTACTATTCCTTGCCCTCTATACATTTCTCTTCAACCTATATCAATAATTTTTAATAACTTATAACTAAATCTTAAAAAATAATAATTTAAACCATAAGTTGATAATCTAGGTATAAATCATATTAAACATAAAAAATTTCTTAAATTATAAGTTATTAAAAATTTATTTACTCTATAAATTTCTATATTTCTAATAACAAAACCTATAAAACCCCCTAAAATTCTAACATAAATTACTATTATTTTTAAATTTAATGGTAAATAAATTATATAAGGATAATAAAAAATTATTCATCTTAAAAATCTCCCACTAATTAATCTTATAAATAATAATACAAATATTCTTTTTAACATAGTATAATCTTCATCATATAAATTATAAATTCTTATTAAATTTAACTCATTAATTATTAAATATATTAATAAACGAATTGTATAATATATTGTTAAACCAGTAGAAACATAAAAAAAAAAAAAACAAAATATATTTAAATTTCTAAAACTAACTATTTCTAAAATTAAATCTTTAGAATAAAATCCAGCTAAAAAAGGAATTCCACATAAAGCTATATTAGAAATATTTATACATAAACAAGTTAAAGGAAGATAAATTCTAATCCCCCCTATAAAACGAATATCCTGAATATTATTTATTATATGAATAATAACCCCAGCACATATAAATAATAAAGCTTTAAATATAGCATGAGTTAATAAATGAAAAAAAGCTAAATCAGAAAATCCTATGCTTAAAATTCTTATTATTAATCCTAATTGTCTTAAAGTAGATAAAGCAATAATCTTTTTTAAATCAAACTCATAATTTGCAGAAATTCCAGCTATAAATATTGTTAATATCCCTAATAATAATAAAATTTTAATAAAAAATGTATTAACAATTAAAATATTAAATCGAATCAATAAATAAACCCCAGCAGTAACTAAAGTAGATGAATGAACTAAAGCTGAAACAGGAGTAGGAGCTGCTATAGCAGCAGGTAATCAAGATCTAAATGGAATTTGAGCTCTTTTAGTCATTGCTGCTATAATAATTATTATTCTAATAATTATTATAATTAAATCATTTTTCATAAAATATATATAAAAAATATAATTTCAACTTCCATAATTTAATATTCAAGAAACTACTATTAAAATTATCACATCACCAATTCGATTAGATAAAGCAGTTAATATCCCAGCATTATAAGATTTAATATTTTGATAATAAATTACTAAACAATAAGAAACTAATCCTAATCCATCCCAACCTAATAAGATTCTAATTATATTTGGACTAATAATTAATAAAATTATAGAAAAAACAAATAATATTACTAAAATAACAAACCGAAATAAATTTAATTCAGATCTCATGTAACTTTTTCTATAATAAATTACCACTGAAGAAATTAGTAATACAAATATTAAAAATAATAACGATATTCAATCAATTAAAATAGATATTACAATTCTAATAGAATTAAAAGAAATTAATTCCCACTCTAAAAAAATTACTAAATTATTTATAATAAAATAAATCATACAAACAAAACTTAATATTATAAAAAAAAATAAAAAAAAAAATATATAAAAACAAATATTTTTATTAATAATTTAAAATGAAATTATATTCATATTTTTGACCCCACAAATCAATATTTTAATTAAATTATTTAAATTAACTATTAACCACTATTAAATAATCAATCTTTAAAATTATAATATTTAATGGCAATCAATGTAATATTAATAATAAATATTCACGAGAAACCCCCGTATAAAAGCTATATAAACCATAATAAACCTTACCATGTTGAGTATAAGAATATAAATATAATCTATAACCAGCTCTAAAAAAAGAAATTAATATTAATATAATTATTGAAATTCAAGATCATCTTACTAATCTATTAATTAATCTAATTTCCCCTAATAAATTTAATGAAGGGGGAGCTGATATATTAGAAGATAATAATAAAAATCACCATAATCTTATAGAAGGTATAAAATTTATTATACCCTTATTAATAAATAATCTTCGTCTATGTAATCGCTCATAATTAATATTAGCAAGACAAAATATTCCAGAAGAACATAATCCATGCCCAATTATTATAATATAAGCACCAAAATAACCTCAATAATTTATTACTATAATTCCACCAATTACTAATCTTATATGAGAAACTGAAGAATATGCAATTAAAGATTTTATATCAACTTGACAAAAACATTTTAATCTAATATAAAAACCCCCTACTAAACTAATAATCAACCAAAAATAATTTATTTTTAAATTTACTTCTTGTAAAAAAATTAAAACTCGTATTAAACCATATCCTCCTAATTTTAATATAATACCAGCTAAAATTATTGAACCAGAAACTGGCGCCTCTACATGAGCCTTAGGTAATCATAAATGAACAAAATATATTGGTATTTTTACTAAAAAAGCCATTACTATTCTAATATATAAAATAACATAATCTATATTATAAAATTTTAAAAAATAAATTATTATTCTATTAACTTCCCCATATAAATAAAATACCCCTATTAATAAAGGTAAAGAAGCAAATAAAGTATAAAATATTAAATATATCCCAGCTTGAATTCGTTCAGGTTGATATCCCCACCCAATAATTAATATTAAAGTAGGAATTAATCTCCCCTCAAAAAATAAATAAAATAGAAATAAATTTATTACTCTAAAAGTCATAAATAAAAAAATTAATAATAATAAAATATTAAATAAAAAAAAATTTAAATAATACTTTATTTTATATAAATTTTCTCTTGATATAATTATTAATACACAAATTCAAATTCTTAATAAAATTAAACCAAAAGAAATTATATCACAAGAATAAATATAACTTAAATTTACATAATTAATATATCTTACAGATATAAATATAAATATTAATATTAATATAAATAATATTATTTGAACCAATCAAAATATATTTCTTATAAAACATAAAGGAATTATAAAAATTAAATAAAATAAAAACTTTATCATATTTTATAATAAATTAAATCTTTGAAAATAATCATTCCCATGAGTCCGAATTATTGAAACTAAAATTGATAAACCTAAAGAACCTTCACATACAGAAAAAACTAAAAAAACTATTAATATATACATATCATTATCAACTATCATTAAAAATATTAATAAAAAAAAAAAAATTCTTAATACAATAAATTCTAATCTTAATAGAATAATTAATAAATGTTTATTTTTAGAAACAAAAATCAAATTTCCAATAAAAAATATAATAATAACAATAAATCATATATTTATAATTAACATTAATGTTTTTATAGTTTAAAAAAAACATTGGTCTTGTAAATCAAAATTAAGAATTTTATCTTTAAAAACTCAAAAAAAAAGAATTTCTTTATCTATAATCCCCAAAATTATTATTTTATATAAACTATTTTTTGTTTTTTTGTTTTCATTAATGATAAAATTATTTATTTCAATAATTATAATTATAATATCTTTAATAATATATTTTTTAAATCATCCACTATCAATAGGATTTATAATTTTAATTCAAACTATATTAACATGTATATTATCAGGGATATTAATTAAAACTTATTGATTCTCATATATTTTATTTTTAACATTTTTAGGAGGATTATTAGTTTTATTTATTTACGTATCTAGAATTGCTTCAAATGAAATATTTTCTTTATCTAATAACATAAAAATTACTTTTTTATTATTAATTTTTTTATTAATATTAATTCAAATTTTCTTCTATAAAAATCTAAATTGAATAAATTTAAATAACAATTTAGATATAAATAACTTTTTTAACATTATATTTTTTAATAATGAAAATAATATTAATTTAAATAAATTATATAATTCTTATACATCTAAATTAATATATTTATTAATTATTTATTTATTTATTACATTAATTGCAATTGTTAAAATTACTAATATTTTCTACGGACCATTACGAATATATCATATAAATAAAAATTAATTTAATTAACTAATGTTAAATAAATTTAAACCTATCCGAAAAACTCACCCAATTATAAAAATTATTAATAATTCATTAATTGATTTACCCACACCATCTAGTATTTCTAGATGATGAAATTTTGGATCTCTATTAGCTTTATGTTTAATAATTCAAATTTTAACAGGATTATTTTTAACAATATATTATACAGCTAATATTGAATTAGCTTTCTATAGAGTAAATTATATTTGTCGAAATGTTAATTATGGATGATTAATTCGAACCCTTCATGCTAATGGAGCATCATTTTTTTTTATTTGTATTTATATTCATATTGGACGAGGAATTTATTATGAATCATTTAATTTAAAATATACTTGATTCATTGGAGTTATTATTTTATTTATATTAATAGCAACAGCATTTATAGGATATGTTCTCCCTTGAGGACAAATATCTTTTTGAGGAGCAACAGTTATTACTAACTTATTATCAGCAATTCCTTATTTAGGAAATATATTAGTTAACTGAATTTGAGGAGGATTTGCAGTAGATAATGCAACTTTAACTCGATTTTATACATTTCATTTTTTACTACCTTTTATTATTTTGATATTAACAATAATTCACTTATTATTTTTACATCAAACTGGATCTAATAATCCTTTAGGATTATCTAAAAATTTAGATAAAATTCCTTTTCACCCATTCTTTACATATAAAGATTTAATTGGATTTATTATCTTAATTTTTTTATTAACAATATTAACATTAATTAATCCATATTTATTAGGAGATCCTGATAATTTTATTCCAGCTAATCCTTTAGTTACACCTATCCACATTCAACCTGAATGATATTTTTTATTTGCGTATGCTATTTTACGATCAATTCCCAATAAATTAGGTGGAGTAATCGCTTTAGTAATATCGATCTTAATTCTTATTATTCTTCCATTAACTTTTTATAAAAAAATTCAAGGATTACAATTTTACCCCATTAACCAAATACTATTCTGGTTTTTTATTATTATAATCATTTTATTAACATGAATTGGAGCACGACCTGTAGAAACCCCTTATATTATAACAGGACAAATTTTAACAATTTTATATTTTAGTTATTTTATTATTAATCCTATATTAAGATATTATTGAGATAAAATAATTTTTATTAATAATTAATTATAATTAATGAGCTTGTATTAAAAGCATTTGTTTTGAAAACATAAGAAAGAATTCTTATTCTATTAATTTATATACTAAAAAAAATTTTTATATAAAAAAAATCTTAATTCCTAAAAAAAATAATAAAAAATTTAAAGAAACAGGTAAATAAATTTTTCATGCTAAATATATCAATTTATCATAACGATAACGAGGTAAAGTCCCCCGAACTCAAATAAATAAAAAAGAAATTAATCTTAATTTTAAATAAAAAAATATTCTTAATTCATACCCCCCTATATAAATAATAACAAATAACATTCTTATAAATAAAATTCTTGAATACTCAGCTAAAAAAATTAATGCAAATCCTCCTCTTCTATATTCAATATTAAACCCAGATACTAACTCTCTCTCACCCTCAGCAAAATCAAAAGGTGTACGATTAGTTTCAGCTAATATTCTAGAAATTCATATTAATCTTAAAGGAAATATAACAAATATTATTCATATAAATTTCTGATAAAAACTAAATATTATTAAATTAAAATCTATAATTATAATAATTCTTGATATTAAAATTAAAGCTATTCTAACTTCATAAGAAATAGTTTGAGCTACAGCTCGAAGACCACCTAATAATGCATAATTAGAATTTGAAGATCATCCAGCAATTATAACCGTATAAACCCCTATTCTTGTGCAACAAAAAAAAAATAAAATACCTAAATTAAATCTAATTATATTAAAATAATAAGGAATTAATATTCAAATAAATAAAGATAAAATAAATCTTACTACAGGAGAAAAATAATAAGAATAATAATTTGAAAAATTTGGATAAGTAGTTTCTTTAGTAAATAACTTAATAGCATCAGAAAAAGGTTGCAAAATTCCAATTAACCCAACTTTATTAGGCCCTTTACGAATTTGAATATAACCTAAAACTTTACGCTCTAATAAAACTAAAAATGCTACCCCAATTAAAACCCCTAAAATTAAAATTAAAACACCAATAATAATTAATAATAAATCTAATATTACCATTACTATATATATAATATAAATTATATATTAATGAATTCTAAAATCATTACATTTTTCTGCCAAAATAGTTATAATTTTATTATAACTTTAATGACACTCAAAATTAAATTAATTTAATTATAATATTTGATCCTTTCGTACTAAAATATTATTTTTTATTAAAAGATAGAAACCAACCTGGCTTACACCGGTTTGAACTCAGATCATGTAAGATTTTAATGATCGAACAGATCAAAAATTTTAAACTTTTGCATTTAAATTTTATCTTAATCCAACATCGAGGTCGCAAACTCTTTTTTTTATATGAACTAAAAAAAAAAATTACGCTGTTATCCCTAAGGTAATTTTTTCTTATAATCAATATTAATGGATCAATTATTCACCTATTTATGTTAAATTTCAAAAAAAGTTATTTTAATTTTTCTATCACCCCAATAAAATAATTTTTTTAATATAAAATCATTCCAATTAATTTATAAATTATATTAATAAAATATAAAACTCTATAGGGTCTTCTCGTCTTTTTAAATTATTTTAACTTTTTAATTAAAAAATTAAATTCAATAAAATATTTTAGAGACAATTTATATTTTATCCAATCCTTCATACAAGTCACCAATTAAGAGACTATTGATTATGCTACCTTTGTACAGTCAAAATACTGCAGCCCTTTAATTATATTATCAGTGGGCAGATTAGACTTTAAATTATTATCAAAAAGACATGTTTTTGTTAAACAGGTAAATATATATATTTGTCGAATTCCTTTAAAATATTTTTCATATAATTTAATACAAATTAATTCTACTCATATTTACTAATTTTATCATTATAATTAAAAATATATAATTTTATCTTATTTTTTTATAAAAAATTAAATTTTATTTAAATTTTAAATTTTTATTGAAATTATTTATAATAAATTAAAATTTATTAACAATATAAATCATAAAATTTTCAAAATATTAATTTATTTATTATAAAAATCTAATTTAAAGCTTATCCCTTAAAATATTTAATTAAATTAAAAAATTAATTAAAAAATTAATTAATTTTTTAATTTAACTTAAAATTTAATTTTTTTCTAAAAAAACTAGATATATTTAAAAACGAATAACATTTCATTTCTAATTAATTATTTAAAATATTTATGAAACAATAAATTTATTAATTAATTAACTCTTTTAAATTCGAGAAATTTATAATATAAATCTTATTAAATAAACTCTGATACACAAGATACAATAATTTAAATTTACTTTTTAATAAATTTCTTTTCATTATTATTTCAAACTTCCCTCACAATACTAATTAACTATAAAAATTTAAATTTTTTCTATAAAAAATACTTTAACCCCCATTAAATATTTTTATATTAAAATTTTTTTTATTAATTTTTTTACCTTATTATTAATTTTTCCCCTCAAATTAATTATAAATATAATATCCTTTCAATGTAAATGAAATACTTATCTCAAGCTCTAATTTGTCTTTCTAGAAACACTTTCCAGTACTTCTACTTTGTTACGACTTATTTCAATTTATAAATGAAAGCGACGGGCAATATGTACATATTTTAATATTTAATCATTTTATTTATTTAAATAAAATTACATTTAAATCCATTTTCATTTAAATATTTCCATTTTAAATTCCAAATTAAATAAATTTATTGTAATCCATTATATTCTTAATTATAATCTGCATCTTGATCTGATTTAACTTTTATTTTAAAACTTTAAATATTATTTTTATTAAAAAATATTTTTTTAACAACGATATACAAAATAATAAATTAAGTAAATTTAATCGTGGATTATCAATTATTAAACAGATTCCTCTAAATAAACTAAAATACCGCCAAATTATTTAAGTTTCAATATTTAATTACCTACTTTTTAAGTATTATTAATTTAAATTTTTAATAATAGGGTATCTAATCCTAGTTTTTTATAAAATTTATTAAATCATAATAATTTTATAATTTTTTATAAAATTTAAATTTCACCTTATAATTTTAAATTTAAATTATTTTTTTTTATTTGTATTTATTAATCACTAAAAAAATTTAAAATTAACTTTTGTTTAACCGCAACTGCTGGCACAAAATTAGTTATTAATTAATTCATATTACTAAATCTTAATTTCTTAAATTTTTAATACTAATTACTACCTAAATATTAAACATTATTTAAATAATTAATAATTAACACTAAAATTTATATGTAAAATAAACTTAAAATAAATTTTTTTAAACCATAAAAAATTTATTTATATGTAAAATTTTACACATAGAATTTTCTTTTTTTTTTTTTTTTTATATTAAAATATTTAATGTAAGTTATTAAACAATTAATAATTTCTTTTTTTTTTTCCTCTAATATTATGTATAAATATAAAATGGCTATATAAATTTTTATAATCTAAAAAATTATAATATATATATGTTTGTATAATATTAATTTTTTTTTTTTTTTTTTTTATATTAAAATATTTAATGTAAGTTATTAAACAATTAATAATTTCTTTTTTTTTTTCCTCTAATATTATGTATAAATATAAAATGGCTATATAAATTTTTATAATCTAAAAAATTATAATATATATATGTTTGTATAATATTAATTTAAACAAAAATTTATATATTATATTTATATTAATAAATAAATAATTATATATATATATAAATATATTAATATATTAAATATTTAATATATTAGTAATTTTAATTATTTTTCCATTTAAAAATTACTTAAACCGTTATTAATAATTTTAATATAAATATAATATATTAATAAATATATTAAACTTA